TTAAATATCAGAATAGCTGATATAGTCATCATTCAATGGGTCAGGTCCACTTACTTTTTCTTTATTTAGAATTTGATAGTGGGTGTTATAAGAACATTGGAGAAATAAGAACACCTTGGTTTGTCGATTAATAATAGGAATTGTATATATAGAGTATTATAGAATATTTCTGTTATGTCCCAGGACAAAAAATTTGTGAATAATGAGACATGAGGAGGACTACTATGTCACTACAGGTGGACTACTCCTAATACGTGCAATTAGTCATTTTGCTAATCAATAAATGTTCAACTTCCTAACTTAAAGTCAGAATAATAAGAATTCGTTATAATGGTGGTTATCCTTTTCTTTTTAGAAAAAATAATATAGATATTTTCCGCTGAAAAACGAAGGCTAAAACTTGAGTTTAGTGGAAAAAAAAGCCCTTTATCAGATTTGAACCGATGACTTACGCCTTACCATGGCGTTACTCTACCACTGAGTTAAAAGGGCCGTTTTATTCAATTCATGAATTAGCCATTTTTTTTTCATTATGAGTCTACTGCATATATGTATATATGTACTATATGTACATAATATATACGTATATGCATAGGAGTTCATTCAGGAACAATAAATTGGATTTACTCCAAAATAAGATTATTATTTAGAATTTTTGAAAAAATTCTAAAAAATAATCTTATTTTGGATCTAGTCATACCATTAGACTATATTGACAATTCCAAAAAACTGCTCATACTATCATCATAGTATGATGATGGTCGGGCGTATATGCCCCTATCGTCTAGTGGTTCAGGACATCTCTCTTTCAAGGAGGCAGCGGGGATTCGACTTCCCCTGGGGGTAGGGTACTATGAAAGGAAGTTGATCATAGATTATCAATAAGCCTAGAATGAATTCTTCCTGGGTCGGTGCCCGAGTGGTTAATGGGGACGGACTGTAAATTCGTTGGCAATATGTCTACGCTGGTTCAAATCCAGCTCGGCCCAATAATTCACCGCTCCATGAATATGATATAACCAATTTGTCTTCCATAAATGGAAATGCCTAATCCGTAGAAATAAAGAGAAAGAATCTATTTTTTTTTCTCTATCCCTATTTTTCTCTTTCTGATCTTTCTAAGGATCTAATTCATGATACTTTACTTAATTAAGTAAAGTATCATGAAAAGCAAACAAAAAAGTTTAGTTCTTTTTTCTGATTGATTATCCACTTTTGGCCGTAAAATAATTATTGGTTACTAGTAATCCGTGTCACTCTCACTATAGCCCATATTATATGTGGATATGATATCAGTATATCATTCCTGTCTTTCTTACAATACGACGACTAGGACTAGAATGTTCTTATGATTACATTAAGAATATGTAACATTAAGAATATGTATGCCATACACTTCGCTGGGATTGTAGTTCAATTGGTTAGAGCACCGCCCTGTCAAGGCGGAAGCTGCGGGTTCGAGCCCCGTCAGTCCCGAACTAGGATCCGGTGAATTTATCAATTTATCTCTCTCTTTTCACGGAAAAGGGGGACAAGAAGCAAGATCTAATCCCCAGTGGGGATCCTTATTTCTTTTGTTTTTTATTTCGCATTTATCATCACACAAATATGGATACGGGAATTTCAAATCTTTCCACTACTCCCGATTGATAAAGGAGAGACATATCATATGTACATTAGTACAATTGGTGGTATTACTATATTCAGTATTTTTAGAGATACCATCCTCGTCTTACTTTCTTTTTCGATTGTTCTTGATCAATGAAATGGAGTAGAGTAATCCTATTTTACCGGGAGTACATACAAAAATGGTATTCGTTTATTGTACGATGGACAATGAACTTAACATAATTACCCCGACAGAGTACTTTTCAGGTTAAACCACACCTTTTCTAGTTCTGACTTTGTTTGTGTATCCTCAATGACTAATTGTAAACAATCTATCTCATTCTCATTCAAATTGCAGACATCATTTTTGATGTATGCATTCCAGTACAAATAAATACAAGAAAGAGGATACTAATAAAATAAAAGAAAAGACCGAGCAAGGACCCCTTTCAGTAAATTTGTTGGAATATTTGATCTTTTTTATTTAATCCCTTTTTTTCCATCTCACCTCGTTTGGGTCTGTGTGTGACCCATAGAATACCGGTCATATAATACCTCATAATTGTAAGTATAATACACAGGAAGGAGAGTTGTATAAGATAAGGAAGACAGTAGGTTATAGAAAAGAAAAAGTGGAAGAGGATGAAAAATCCAATGGGATTCCTGATCCAATAAAAAATCCCATTTCGTAATTAGTATGGATAAAGGATCTTCCCATGTTATACTATTCAATTCTCGACGATGAATCGATTTGATAGATCAGATATTGTTATTCATAATATTGATCCTATTCAGTATCATCAGGATCAATTCATCCCAATGAATTTACAGGAGTTAAATTTCTCATCTCTATGGGATTACATCCCGAGTTATTGCGAAGAAAAAAATAAATAAATAATGAAATTATGGAAGTCAATATTCTCGCATTTATTGCTACTGCACTGTTCATTCTAGTTCCTACTGCTTTTTTACTTATTATCTACGTAAAAACAGTCAGTCAAAATGATTAATTTGAATCTGAATTATTAGTTCTTATCAATCCTTTTTTCAATAATTGAAGAAATGAAAGAAAGGGATTAAAAGAAAATTCCAAGTCTTAAATGAAATGATCTGGTTGGAATCATAAAGTGTGGTAGAAAGGACTATATATAGTCCTTTCTACCACACTTTAGAGTATTTTATATTATCTAATATTGTATACAATGATATTATCATATAAAGTTGTATTGTATACAGATATAGACTTTATCTAAATGGAGGGTTTATATAGATCAATTTACAATATGTATGTATATGATGTATTAGATGTACATCTAATCTAAATAGTAGACTAGTACATCGAAATAGCAGTCTAATTCTATTTCTTTTTTTCGCTACATCCACTCGATTTCGATCAACCCAAAATAATCGAAGTCCAATTCTTCTAATTCCTAGGTTTCTTATAATTTTATATATGGGTTCCGGGATCCATCAAAAGAATCAATAGAGGAAGAATAGTATAGGAATATACTATAGCAAAAGAAAACAAAACCAAGGAATTTTTTTGATTTCCCATCCCAAGAAGTCATTGATTGAGCCATTAACAGATCATTTACGAAGTTCTATGGTAACTTCTTCAGATTTTGAAAGGAAGTAGATTAGTAAAGGGGACTCGGACCATTTTTCATGCTTAAACATGACATGAGATGAGTCAAAAAAGCATAAAAAAATCTCTAGGAGTCTAAAATGTTAAATGTATGATATGTGGTGGATCACTCAGCGGAAGAAAGATCAAATTTTATTATGTGTAGAACCTCTTTGGACAACCACTAGTCACTTCCAGTAGAAAGTAAGTATCGTCGTAATCTAATAGCAGAACGATTTGTTCTTAGAACAGTGAAAGTAAAGAAAGAGAGAAACAAATAAAGAAAAAACTAGGGATTGGTTTTTTCTCGTTGTAATATCCATAATTCTGGTAAGAACAGGTTTATCCAAACAGAATATTTAGGAGGAATTCGGTTGGAAAAAATTTCCTATCATGCGTAGATTTGAGTTTTTAAATACAACTAAACTATAGTAATCATTCGTTGTTTGATCGAATGGTTATTATTCATTATTGTCTTTCCAGTATAATTTTGAAAGAGAGACAAGCTTTTTAAAAATAAAGCTTCGAAAAACGATCAATGCAAAACGATCAATTAAACAATTGATACAATTCGATTACTCAATCGATTACTCAATCGATTACTCAATCAATTATTAATATACCTAGAGTCCACTCCTTCCCCATACTACGAGTGAAAGGGAAAATGTAAAGACTACCATTAAAGCAGCCCAAGCGAGACTTACTATATCCATGTGAATTATATCTCCTATTTCTATGAAGGAATTATTCCATTATTGATCAATAATCATAGTAGAATCAATGGCGCAGAGTCAAAATAGGATTCTGACTTAAGGCTATTGATGAACCAATTCAATGAATCCACTCGTAACAGATTCTTTATAGGATTTCTGGTAGAATTGGGAAGTATTAAGTAAAAATATGATACACACACCTTTTCTTTGCAAATTGCAAAGGAATGCTCCTAATGGAACATGTGGGAATAGTAAGACCTATTGTTTGTTTTGTTACCTTTCTTTCATAAGAAAAAAAAAAGATTTCTTTGGTCGTGTAAGGAGATTACAAAAAAAATGTATGTAATAATGGTAGTGATGTCTCCCCATTCTTTCACAGAAAGAAAGACAGTAAGGCTTAGATCAAATAGGAAATGTAGGTATCCAATAGATAGTTATCTATCTTGATGGTATATTTTTTTTTTTTTTTTTTACTTTGACTCTGTTATTCTATAAGATAAGAGCCGACCAACCATCCTGATTGAATGTTTGAGTACTCGGAGTCTCTCGTAAGTATGGATACAAAGTATCTTCAGTCCTTTCCACAACTCCTAAATTGATTTCCCATCAGTCTATCCAATCTAATTCCAGACAGAGTCAGTAGACCCTACGTTAGTGTAGGTAGTGTAAGATAATTAGGAAGTCTTGATAGTCTTTCGTATAATCTTTTCTTCAATCCTAGGAGCAAAAATGGAATGTCCTTTAGGAACCTTTGGATACCAAGATTTCTGACCTCTTACTTTCGTAGTTCTGGAATTAATAAGTAAGCCTTACCTCATCCCTATTGGTATATCTGTTTGGGCCGCTACCCAGAACCCAAACAGAACCAGATTTTGAGAAAACAACTTACAGTCTTTTATAGAACTATGTATTCTATAAATCAAGTATCGACAAGCTCCGTCCTTTGCCTTTGCTTATGCAGGGCAAGAATTTGTCGAGTTCTATTCTATCAGTAGAATAAGAAATTCTAAGTATTTTGTTGATCAGGCGACACCCAGATTTGAACTGGGGATAAA